AAGGATTTAGCCGCACACTCGAAAGATAGCCCAGAAAATCGAGCGAATGATTGGATAATTGGTTTATATGGATCCTTACTGGTTGAGACCATACGTAAAAATAAAATTGCCAAAAATTGATAAGGTAATATTTCCATTTATTTAGCGGAAGAGGCGCACCTTTTGATGCCAGAATTAATTTTCCTTGATACCTAACATAATGCATGAACGGATCTTTGAACAACCATAGGACAGTTGAAAAATCATTAGAAAAGACTTCTACACGATTTTTTATTTTTCTATAAAAATAGATTCGCTCAAAAAGAATTCCAGAAGATGTTGATCGTAAATGAGACGATTGGTTACAAAGAAAAATTAAGATAGATTCGTATTCACATACATAATAATTGTATAGAAACAATAATAATCTTTGATTCCTTTTTGAATCAATGGAAATGGCTTTCTTTGGAGTTGGGGTAATAAAACTGTAATACTGAAAGAATCTTAATAAGTGCAAAGAAGAGGCATCTTTGACCCAGTAGCGAATAGTTTGAATCAATATTTCCAGATGGATGGGCTGGGGTATTAGTATATCTGATACATAATTTAAATGTACAAAATTGTTTTCTAAAAAAGGAAATATTGAATGAATTGATCGTAAATTATGCACTTTTACTATTTTTTTACTTTCTAAAAAAGATACTAAGTGTAGGGAAAATGGAATTTCCACAATGACTGAAAATCCCTCTACTATTATTTGATAATATAAATTGTTATTATGCCCCCAAAAGGGATTTTCGTTGTAATCATTAGCAGAAATAACCAAATGATTTGGTTGACACATTCGAGTAATTAAACGTTTCACAATTAGTGAACTGGATTTATTGTAATAACCACCAATATTATTCAAAAAAATGGATCTATTTAAAACATGATCATGAGCAAGTGCATAAATATACTCCTGAAAGATAAGTGGATATAGGAAATCATGTTGCCGAAATTTAAATTTATTGAGTTCTAAATATCTTTGAAACTCCCCCATTTAAAATTAGAATTTTAACCAAAGATAGGTGATTTCTTAGATTATAAAATGATACATAGTGCGATACGGTCAAAACAAGGTATTATATATAAAAGAATGGATACCTCGGAAACAGGTAAACTTATCAACGGATTCTCTATCCTCTCTTTTTTCATCCAATGGATTTATTTTCCATTATAGGATAACAAGATGGTTAGAAATCCTTTATTTTTTCAGCCCAATCGCTCTTTTTGATTTTGGAAAAAAGATGATCTTTATCAATATACCACTTCTTCTATACATTTATCTCCAATCCATAATGGAGAATAGCTAATAATAGTTAGGATTCAGTAAAAAAATAGATAATCCACTCATAGGAGAAGCCTTTACCCGCATTAGGCACTAATATATTTTTAACGTCTAATTAGATCGGGTAATCATTCAAATTAAGAACAGAAGCCCGTTGCTTTTTGTTTCTCTATAATTGGAGCCATATGGCTCTATCCATTTATTGACTCGACCCAACTTTGAATTTATTTTGTTCTGTTCCAAGACTTCAAAACAAGTCTTTGGATCGATCCGGTAAGAATCAAATATTCTTAAAATTCTCCATTGATACGACATGCTATTTTTTCCATTCATTCCCTTTCAGGATCAGTCGTGGTCTTACAAACTCTACCGATGGTATGGACGAATCCCTTGCTTCATCAAAATGTGTAAAAGATCCTAGCCGCACTTAAAAGCCGAGTACTCTACCGTTGAGTTAGCAACCCGAATAATAAAATAAAAATATAAAAAAATTAGTATGTGGAGATACAGTTGAAATCAAAATAAATAAATTTGATTGCATGACACAATCAAAACCTTGAACTAACAATAATAGAACAAAGAAAACATTTTTATCGATTCTGAACTGAACATAAAAATGAAGAGATTCAGATGAATAAATTTAAAAACCAAATCCATGGGGGGGATAAATAGATTTATACACGATCAAATTATATTATATTTGTTCGATACACTGTTGTCAATCTAAATATTGCGAAAATAATACAATGGGAAAAATAGAATGAAATTCAACGAAAAAAAAAAAAACGAAGGACTGGTGTTGGATTAGCACTACATAGATAATATATATATATATTAAAGTAGATAGGGGAATATGAATAAAATAAAGGATCGGAGTTATTCAATCAATATAAATGAAGTTAAGAAAGCTTGATTCCGGGGTTATTGTTTGTTAGTAGAGTTCCAACGAAAACCATCCGATTGAAGGTAATATCAGAATTTTATATTTTGAGATCCAATTATATTTCATTATATTATTATATTTATAATAATATATTTCTTTTGGTCCGTTAGATAACGTATGGATGCGATTATATGGGAATAAAAAATAGATATGAATACAGTAAGAGAAAAAGAAGTAGCACTAGTTATAGTATAATAAAGTTAGACTATATATGATATATATGAATGATACCCCCTATAATTTAATTAACTGAATTTAGTTTGATTAAAGCGAAGTTCCTTAAAAATCTCTGCTTTCTTTGAAATATCATGAACAGTTCCTGTAGGTTGAGCGCCGTTTTCAAGGAAATATAAAATAGCAGGAACATTTGAATAAGTTTGATTCTTTATCGGATCATAAAAACCAACTTTCCGAAGATCTCTTCCTTCTCTTCGGAATCGAACATCAATTGCAACGATTCGATAGACGGCTCATTGGGATAGATGTAGATGAACAATACCCCCCCTAGAAACGTATAAGAAGTTTTCTCCTCGTACGGCTCAAGAAAATTAGTCTTTTTTCTTTCCTAAAAAAAGTTTGTACTCATAACTCAAGTTGGATAACTTTCAAATAGCTCAAAGAAAATCCTTAAGCATTTCATTTATTGAGTGGTCTCTAACCCCCCCTTTTGTCTTATTTAAGAATATTTTTTTTATTCTTCATTCTGATTTAGTTGTTGAGACAATTTAAAATGATGTTTCCTTGTTCCAAAATCCTTTATCTTTTCTTTGAATCATTGGGTTTAGACATTACTTCGGTGATCCTTAATCCTTTCAAAATGGCAGCAACATACCTTTTTTTGTGATTTCTTTCTATCAAAGAATCATAAGAACGGTTGATTCCCGCATGTTACACTTTTGACCGAAAAAGTTTTATCAAGTCCAAATTTTTTTATTATGAAAACTTTCTCGAATTGAATTCTTTCGATTTGAAGATATACTTACGAAGTTGGAACAACTTATTCATTGGCACTAACCCTAGACCCTTGCCCTTGAGAAATTAATTAATACTTTCTACTCGAGCTCCATCATGTACTATTTACATTATAATTACATTATAACCCCAAAAAGGCTGAGGTTTCTAGTTGAGTAGAACAAAGGATGTTGAGCCAAGAGCACTTTTATTCCTAATAAAATGGTGGATTCTTACATCCACAGCGGATCATGTCCTTCAAGTCGCACGTTGCTTTCTACCACATCGTTTCAAACGAAGTTTTACCATAACATTTCTCTCGTGTGGAACCAGTATGTAATTGATTCAATTATGGAATCATGAATAGTCATTGGTTCTGTCGGTAAATAGTAATCTATGCTTTTGTCCCTCTATATGGTTACCAATGGGTAGATATTTTCTGAAAAAGTCCCAGCAATAATTTATTAATCTCCATATTTCTATATGTCTATATTTCTATTTCATTAACAACAAATAAATTAGTTCTTCTTTGAATCTCCATGACTCAATAGGATCGATTCACCTATCTCACACTTCTTCGAATATAAAGGACTCAGAACAAGCCATTAAAAAGATTTATAAAACTTTAAGTAAAACAATTTACTACTTCCACATCATTATTAAAATAATGTTTTTGACTAAGTACCACATTGCTTTATCAAAGATAAATCCATGGTTCTGTTTGAATTAAACCACCAACAATTTAAAATTAACTTCAATACGAATATACGGGGGATGGGCATAGAATGAAAGGCCGTCCTACCCTTTTTATTCAAAATTATTGCGATCTATGTTTCTATCTAACCTGGATCATAAATGGATTAAGTTACATCTGGGTATCTCAATTCAGCTCGCAAAAAAAAAGATGATTCAGAGGCATCAGCAAAAATGAATAAAAAGAATCCCACTCTATTCAATATTAGAATCTTAAACAAAGGAAAGGGCTGTTCAAATCAAAAAAGCAATCGTTTTTCTGATATTGATATAATGCTCTGGGACGGAAGGATTCGAACCTCCGAATAGCGGGACCAAAACCCGTTGCCTTACCACTTGGCTACGCCCCATTTAGATTTCTATCTCTAAACTAATAAACACTAATATTAGTAGTGGTTGTTCGTCAATTCCAGTGCAAATCCATATCTACGGAATCCCTTGTTGATAGGATTTTGTCACGTGTAGATATAGAATTAACCTGGAATTGATTGATCATTACATATAATTTAATTAAGATATAAGATATTGTATAAAAGAAAGTATGATTTCTTCTATTCTCTTTTGAGAATGGAAGGATTTTTTATTGGGTGAGTGAGTTCAAAGGCTTTTTTGGTCTATTTTCCCTTCGTCACTCCTTTTTGCCTTATATCAATAATATCAATAAGATATCAATAACTCAATCAAAATGCAATTATCTACAATAACAACACCTTCGCTATGCTTAATAATATTTTTAGTTTTATCGGTATCTGCCTTAATTCTGCCCTTTATTCGAGTAGTTTTTTCTTTGCCAAATTACCCGAGGCCTACGCTTTTTTAAATCCAATTGTAGATTTTATGCCAGTTATACCTTTGCTGTTTTTTCTCTTAGCCTTTGTTTGGCAAGCTGCTGTAAGTTTTCGATAAGATTTTGAATACTGTCCTAGAATCCTAGAAAAATTCATGATTTTTTCCAGAAATACATTTTAACAATTGATAAGATCAGATAAGTCTTACAGTATGAACCTTCGATTTAAATATTGAAACTTTTGGATATCCGCGAGA